TTTGAAGCAATGGATACAATTTGAAGCAATGGATACTTTGTAATTTAGTAATTATTAACGTTCCTTCTCTTAATTGACTCAAACCTTTTCTTTATTAATTATTAGTAAACCAAAAGATTGGGTCGAATACAAAGATCTTGTATATCTAGATACTAGATATACAAGATCTTTAATAGAAAATCTCAGACTAAAGACCAACTAAAATCCTTCTAGTGTTGTGGTGTATCCACAATTAAATGGATCAGAATTGGATTCTTTTTTTATATCTTCTAATTGTGGACCTTGGATCAAACCAAGTAGCACAACCTTTTTACCCACCCTGTATATTGTCTTTTTCATTCCGTGTTGCCCTATTATTAGATAGACGAGATTTTACGAAAAAACGCTTCACTTCATATCATAAGAGAGAACAAACTTTTCTTTTTTACTGCGAATGCGAATTTAACACGCCATGGACCCCCACCTCATATATTCTATTTATATAACCTAAAGGGGTTCTATCATACGAAGTGATCTCCCAGATCCTCCAAAAGAAACCTATTACTCACTCCTTATTAGTATTAGTTAATAAATTAGTTAATAATCCTAGTGATCGGCTAGGAAATGCAATATTCAAATGCTTTTTCATCGAATGACTATTCATCTATTGTATTTTTATATAAAAAGGGGGCAAGAAAGCTCTATGGAAAAACGGTGGTTCAATTCGATGCTATCTAACGAGGAGTTAAAATACACGTGTAGACTAAGTAAATCAATGGACAATCTTGGGTCTATTGAAAATAACGGTGGAAGCGAGAAGCAGGTTCTAACTGATATAGATAAAAAAATTCCTCTTTGGAGTGAGAGGTCTAAGTACAGTAATGATGATGCTTTTTTTGGCGTCAGGGATATTATGAATTTAATTTCTGATGACACTTTTTTAGTTAGGGATACTAGTGGAGACCATTATTCTATATATTTTGATATTGAAAATTCGAGTTTTGAAATTGACAACGATCGTTCTTTACTGAGTGACGTAGAAAATTTGGTTTATAGTTATCGGAATTTTATTTATTTGAATAATGCATTCAAGAGTGATGATCCTGACTACGACCAGACCCTGTCCAATACTAAATATACTTGGAATAATCACATTAATAGTTGTATTGACAATTATCTTCATTCTAAAATCCGTATTGATAGTTACATTTATCGTTACATTTGTGGTGACAGTAGAAATTATAGTGAAAGCGAGAATGCCAGCATAGGAACTAGCACGAATGATAGTGATTTAACTAAAAGTTCTAATGATCTCGATGTAACTCAAAAATACAGGCATTTGTGGGTTCAATGCGAAAATTGTTATGGATTAAATTATAAGAAATTTTTTAAGTCAAAAATGAATATTTGTGAACAATGCAGATATCATTTGAAAATGAGTAGTTACGATCGAATCGAACTTTTGATTGATAGAGGCACGTGGGATCCGCTAGATGAAGACATGGTCTCTCTGGATCCCATTGAATTTCATTCGGAGGAGGAACCCTATAAAGACCGTATTGAGTCTTATCAAACAACGACGGGATTAACTGAAGCTGTTCAAACAGGCACAGGTCAATTAAACGGTATTCCTATAGCAATCGGGGTTATGGATTTTCAGTTTATGGGAGGTAGTATGGGATCCGCAGTAGGCGAGAAAATCACCCGTTTGATCGAGTATGCTACCAAGAGCTTTCTCCCTCTTATTCTAGTGTGTGCTTCTGGAGGAGCACGGATGCAAGAAGGAAGTTTGAGCTTGATGCAAATGGCTAAAATATCCTCTGCTTTATATGATTATCAATTAAATAAAAAGTTATTCTATGTATCAATACTTACATCTCCGACTACTGGTGGGGTGACAGCAAGTTTTGGTATGTTGGGGGATATCATTATTGCGGAACCCAATGCCTACATTGCATTTGCGGGTAAGCGAGTAATTGAACAAACATTGAATAAGACAGTACCGGAAGGTTCACAAGCAGCTGAATATTTATTCCAAAAGGGTTTATTCGACCCAATCGTACCACGTAATCCTTTAAAAGGTGTTCTGAGTGAGTTATTTCAACTCCACGCTTTCTTTCCCTTAAAAAAAAGAAACAAGTAGAATGTTAAGTCAAATGTTAAGTCAATTAGTTTATTGGAATTAAGATGAAAATATGAAAAGTGAAGTTTTCGTTGGTGACATAAAATCCAATTGTAGAGTGAATCAAGAGAGAATTAAAATAAAAGTTTCGTAATGTTTTGTGATATCCTTTTTTAGTCATATTAATGATTAGTAATCAGAAAGCCCGCCTCTATCAACAAATAAGAGTCCTACTTTTGCCTTTCGCGAATTTCGGGGAAGACAAAAATTTGCATCCTCACCTTATACTTATCTATATAGTGTATTATAGAAGTCTTGCATCCTTCTATAATTTACTGAGAATCGTCATTCTTACTGATAATCCCCATTGGATCATTCAGATAGTTCATGTAGAAAGCTAAAAAAAGGAAGCCCATTTAGTTAGTTTTCTCCTCTTTGCACTTATTCTATACTCAATTATTATATATATATTCACTTATATTCGAGTCTAATTTATTAGAAATAGAATTATTCTACCTTAATATAACAATTATAATAATATATAACAGGTACAAATATTAAATCGAGGTATCCATTCTATGACAACTCTCAACTTACCCTCTATTTTGGTGCCCTTAGTGGGCCTAGTTTTTCCGGCAATGGCAATGGCTTCTTTATTTCTTCATATTCAAAAAAACAAGATTTTTTAGATCCGATGGGCCGAAATCTCATTGACTTTTTTTTTTCAAGACTTAGATTTAGATCATAACACGGATATCTGTTTAGTATAATATGATATTAAGGTAAGGTGTGCCTTCCTCCGAAGACTCCTAAAGATTCACATTAGAATAAGGCTAGTTGATGAGAGTTCCTTCGGAAACAAAAAGAGTAAAGTCAAATTTATTTTGTTTATTCTTTCACTTCCAATAAAATACAACTGGATCTAGTATGAGTTGGCGATCAGAACATATATGGATAGAACTTATAACAGGATCTCGAAAAATAAGTAATTTCGGTTGGGCCTGTATCCTTTTTTTAGGTTCCGTAGGATTTTTATTAGTTGGAACTTCCAGTTATCTTGGTAGGAATTTGATATCCTTATTTCCATATCAGCAAATCTCTTTTTTTCCACAAGGGATCGTGATGTCTTTTTATGGTATCGCGGGTCTCTTTATTAGTTCCTATTTGTGGTGCACAATTGCGTGGAATGTAGGTAGTGGTTATGATCGATTCGATAGAAAAGGGGGAATAGTGTGTATTTTTCGTTGGGGGTTTCCTGGAAAGAATCGTCGCATTTTCCTCCGATTCCTTATGAAAGATATTCAGTCGATAAGAATAGAAGTTAAAGAGGGTATTTCTGCCCGCCGTGTTCTTTATATGGAAATACGTGGCCAGGGGAACATTCCCTTGACTCGTACTGATGATAATTTGACTCCACGCGAAATTGAACAAAAAGCTGCTGAATTGGCCTATTTCTTGCGCGTACCAATTGAAATTTTTTGAAAAATAAACTAACTAAACGTTTTCTCATCAAAAAAAAAGAAAGTATTTCTTTGATTCAAAATGAAAATTCAAAACGGTCTTATTCTATTTCTGTACTCTTTGTAGGGTCAGGGGCTAAACACTGAATCGGGGGGATTCAGATTTTGTAATAGAACTCACGCTTGATTGAAAGAGTAGATCACATAGAATCGATGAATAGGGCAGGTTCATTAATAATTCAAAGATGAAAAAAATGTCAAAAAAGAAAGAATTGACTCCCCTTGTATATCTTGCATCTATAGTATTTTTGCCCTGGTTGATCCCTCTTTTATTTCAAAAAGGTATGGAATCTTGGATTACAAATTGGTGGAATACTAGGAAATGTGAAATTTTTTTGAATCATATTCAAGAAAAGAGTATTCTAGAAAAATTCATAGAATTAAAGGAACTTTTCTTGTTGGAAGAAATGCTAAAGGACTTTTCGGAGACACATCCTCAAAAATGGAGTATAGGGATACAAAAAGAAACAATCCAATTGATCAAGATGCATAATGAGAATCGTATTCATACAATTTTACACTTCTCGACAAATCTAACCTATTTGATTATTCTAAGTGGTTATTATCTTCTGGGTAATAAAGAACTTATTCTTTTTAACTCTTGGGTTCAGGAATTCTTATATAATTTAAGTGATACAATCAAAGCTTTTTCTATTCTTTTATTAACCGATTTATGTATCGGATTCCATTCACCCCACGGTTGGGAACTTCTGCTTAGCTTTGTGTACAAAGATTTTGGGTTTGCTTATAATGATCAAATTATATCTGGTCTTGTTTCCACTTTCCCAGTCATTATAGATACAATTTTCAAATATTGGATTTTCCGGTATTTAAATCGTATATCTCCTTCACTTGTAGTGATTTATCATTCAATGAATGACTGAAAAACGGTTCATTGTAATCGTAATCCAATTCTAATGTTTGGTACTGTCTAACATAGGAAAAGTGCATTCAAAATAAAATACTTGCTCGGTCTAGCAATCTATGGGTATGGAGATTTTCCTATATTGGAGTTAAATGAGTATAGGAAAGAGCAAAATCGTGGATAGGGAACTATACTAGCGACCTACCTAATTTATTGTAGAAATTTTAGGGATCAATGATTGGACCATGCAAACTAGAACTACCCTTTCTTGGATAAAGGAACAGATTACTCGATCTATTTCCGTATCCCTCGTGATATACATAATAACTCGGACATACATTTCAAATGCATATCCCATTTTTGCACAACAGGGTTATGAAAATCCACGAGAAGCAACCGGGCGTATTGTATGTGCCAATTGCCATTTAGCTAATAAGCCCGTGGATATTGAGGTTCCACAAGCGGTACTTCCCGATACTGTATTTGAGGCAATTGTTCGAATTCCTTATGATAT